ATTTTGTGTATCTGCTTGAGCCGGATGAAAGGAAATTTTCACGTCCGATTAAAAAAAGGGGGGGGTACTAGAGGATCCTATCCCAATTTTTCTTTTGCTAGGCCCATAATTAAAAAGCCCACTTTCTTACGATTACGAGGTTCATTAGAATATGAAATCCAATCTTGGAAATACAGCATCCCACTTTATTTTACTACTCAAGGCTTCGATACATTTCGCAATCGAGAAATTTCTACTGGTGCGGGTGCTATCCGAGAACAATTAGCCGATCTAGATTTACGAATTCTTATAGAAAATTCGTTATTAGAATGGAAAGAATTGGGCGAAGACGGACCCACAGAGAATGAATGGGAAGATCGAAAGGTTGGAAGAAGAAAGGATTTTTTAGTTAGACGTATAGAATTGGCTAAGTATTTTATTCGAACAAATATAGAACCAGAGTGGATGGTTTTGTGTCTATTACCGGTTCTTCCCCCGGAGTTGAGACCAATCATTCAGATAGACGGGGGTAAACTAATGAGCTCGGATATTAATGAACTCTATAGAAGAGTTATCTATCGGAACAATACTCTTACCGATCTATTAACAACAAGTAGATCTACACCCGCGGAATTACTAATGTGTCAGGAGAAATTAGTACAAGAGGCTGTGGATACCCTTCTTGATAATGGAATTCGTGGTCAACCAATGAAGGATAGTCATAATAAAGTTTATAAGTCATTTTCTGATGTAATTGAGGGCAAAGAGGGAAGATTTCGTGAGACTCTGCTTGGCAAAAGGGTCGATTATTCTGGGCGTTCCGTCATTGTTGTGGGGCCCTCACTTTCATTACATCGATGTGGATTGCCTCGAGAAATAGCAATAGAACTTTTCCAGACATTTGTAATTCGGGGTCTCATTAGACAACATCTTGCTTCAAACATAGGAGTTGCTAAGAGTAAAATTCGGGAAAAAGAATCCATTGTATGGGAAATCCTTCAGGAAGTTATGAGGGGACATCCTGTATTGCTGAATAGAGCACCTACTTTGCATAGATTAGGCATACAGGCATTCCAGCCCGTTTTAGTGGAGGGGCGTGCTATTTGCTTACATCCATTAGTTTGTAAGGGATTCAATGCAGATTTTGATGGGGATCAAATGGCTGTTCATGTCCCGTTATCTTTGGAGGCCCAAGCGGAAGCCCGTTTACTTATGTTTTCTCATATAAATCTTTTATCTCCAGCTATTGGAGATCCCATTTCCGTACCAACCCAAGATATGCTTATGGGACTTTATGTATTAACTAGCGGGAATCCTCGAAGTATTTGTATAAATAGATATAGTCCAAGTAATCACATAAAATATCAAACTAAGAGAAGTGACAATAATAGCTATAAGTTTAGGAAAGAACCTTTTTTTTTTAATTCCTATGATGCAATTGGAGCTTATCAGAAGAAACGAATAAATTTAGATAGTCCTTTGTGGCTCCGGTGGCGACTAGATCAACGCATTATTGCTTCAAGAGAAACTCCCGTAGAAGTTCACTATGAATCTTTAGGCGTTTATTATGAAATTTATGAATACTATCTAATAGTAAGAAGTATAAAAAAAAAAATTATTTTTCTATACATTCGAACTACTGTTGGTCATATTTCTCTTTATCGAGAAATTGACGAAGCCGTACAGGGGTTTTCTCATGCCTGTTCCTATGGTACTACCTAACTAACAAAGGTAATTGTATAATACCAATGCGAATTCAGGTCTCTCCGGTTCAGTTAGGATTATAGTTCCAAAAATTCTATGCGAATCAAGATCAAGAAAGGGAAGTTTTCGAATCACCGACCCAAATCTATTGTCGAATCCTACTCAGCATAATACGGAGGTACTTATGGTAGAACGGGCCAATCTGGTCTTTCACAATAAATCGATAGACGGAACTGCTATGAAACGACTTATTAGTCGATTAATAGATCACTTCGGAATGGGATATACATCCCACATACTCGATCAAGTAAAAACACTAGGTTTCCAACAAGCTACCGCTACATCCATTTCATTAGGAATTGATGATCTTTTAACAATACCCTCGAAGAGATGGCTAGTTCAAGATGCTGAACAACAAAGTTTGATTTTAGAAAAACACCACCATTATGGGAATGTACACGCGGTAGAAAAATTACGCCAATCCATCGAAATATGGTATGCTACAAGTGAATATTTGCGACAAGAAATGAATCTGAACTTTACTATGACCGACCCTTGTAATCCAGTCCATATTATGTCTTTTTCGGGAGCCAGAGGAAATGCATCTCAGGTACATCAATTAGTAGGTATGAGAGGGTTAATGTCGGATCCTCAAGGACAAATGATTGATTTACCCATTCAAAGCAATTTGCGAGAAGGGCTCTCTTTAACAGAATATATCATTTCTTGCTACGGAGCCCGTAAAGGGGTTGTGGATACCGCTGTACGAACATCGGATGCTGGATATCTTACGCGTAGACTTGTTGAAGTAGTACAACACGTTGTTGTACGACGAATAGATTGTGGCACCGGCCGCGGTATTTCTGTGAGTCCTCGGAATGGGATGATGTCAGAAAGGATTCTTATTCAATCATTAATTGGTTGTGTATTAGCAGATGATGTATATATGGGTCCACGATGTATTGCTACTAGAAATCAAGATATTGGGATTGGGCTTGTAAATAGATTCATAACCTTTCGAGCACAACCAATATCTATTCGAACCCCCTTTACCTGTAGGAGTACATCTTGGATCTGTCGATTATGCTATGGGCGGAGTCCTACTCATGGCGCCCTGGTTGAGTTGGGAGAAGCTGTAGGTATTATTGCGGGTCAATCGATTGGAGAACCGGGGACTCAATTAACATTAAGAACTTTTCATACCGGCGGCGTATTCACGGGGGGTACTGCGGAACATGTGAGAGCGCCTTGTAATGGAAAAATAAAATTCAATGAGGATTTAGTTCATCCGACACGTACCCGTCACGGGCATCCTGCCTTTCTATGTTCTATAGACTTGTATGTAATCATTGAGAGTGAAGATCTTATTCATAATGTCAATATTCCGCGAAAAAGTTTTCTTTTAGTTCAAAACGATCAATATGTAGAATCCGAACAAGTGATTGCTGAGATTCGCGCAGGAACACCTACTTTTAATTTTAAAGAGAGGGTTCGAAAACATAGTTATTCGGATTCAGACGGAGAAATGCACTGGAGTACCGATGTGTATCATGCATCTGAATTTACATATGGGAATGTGCATCTATTACCAAAAACAAGTCATTTATGGATATTATTAGGAGGTCCGTACAGATCCAGTTCAGTCTCCCTTTCGCTTCACAAGGATCAAGATCAACTTAACGTGCATTCTCGTTCTGTCAAGCGAAGGTATACTTCTAACCTCGCTGTAACTAAACACCGGCCGAGACACTACTCGGATTTTTATTGTAATCTAATATATCCGGCCATTCTGCACGAGAATTCTGATTTATTGTCAAAGAAGCGTAGAAATGTATTTCTCATTTTACTCCAATCAATTCAAGGAGGCGAGACCAGACTAACGCCCCCTCCGGGTATCTCGCCTGAAATCCCCCTAAATGGTATTTTACATAGAAATAGTATTCTTTCCTATTTCGATGATCCTAGATATAGAAGAAAGCGTTCTGGGATTACTAAATATGGATATGCGAATATCGAAATGCAGTCAATTCTTAAAAAGGAAGATTTGATTGAGTATCGAGGAGTCAAGGAATTTATGCCAAAACACCAAATCCAAACGAAAGTGGATTTCTTTTTTTTCATTCCTGAGGAAGTGCATATATTATCCGGATCTTCTTTCATAATGGTCCGTAACAATAGTATTGTTGGAGTAGATACACCAATCACCTTAAATATAAGAAGCCGAGTAGGTGGGTTGGTCCGGGTGGAGAGAAAAAAAAACAGAATTGAACTTAAAATTTTTTCTGGAGATATCCATTTTCCTGTGGATACCGATAAAATATCCCGGTATAGCGGCGTTTTGATCCCACCAAGAAGAGGAAAGGTAAATTCCAAGGAATCCAAAAAATTGACAAATTGGATCTATGTCCAACGGATTACACCTAGCAAAAAAAAGTATTTTGTTTTGGTTCGACCTGTTGTTACATATAACATAACGGATGGCCCCAATTTAGCAGCAATTTTCCCTACTGATATCTTGCAGGAAAGTGATAATGTGCAACTTCGAGTTGTCAATTATATCCTTTCTGGAAAAGTCAATCAAAATAGAGGAATTTCGGATACAAGTATTCAATTAGTTCGGACTTGTTTAGTATTGAATTGGGAACAAGATAAAAAAAACTCTTCTAACGAAGAAGCCCGTGCTTCTTTTGTTGAAATAAGAACAAACGATTTGATTCGGCATTTCTTAAGAATCGATTTGGCAAAATCTCCTATTTCGTATATCGGAAAAAGAAAAGATTCCGCAGTTTCAGGATTGCTCTGGGATAATCGATCAGATTGCACCCACAGTAATCCGTTTTATTCCATTTATTCCAAGGCAAAGATTCAACAATTCCTTAACCCACCAAATCAAGGAACTATGCATACGCTGTTGAATAGAAATAAGCAATTCCAATCATTGATAATTTTGTTATCATCCAAGTGTTCTCGAATGAGCCCATCCAACCGAGTAAACTATCATAATGTAATAAAAGAATCCATTCAAAAAGATTTACTAATTGAAATTCGGGAGTCATTCGGACCTTTAGGATCGTCTCCTTCAATTGATAATTTTTATTTATTTTACCGTTTAAAAACTCATAATCAGATCTTGTTAACAAATTGTTTCCAACTTGACAATTTAAAACAGACTTTTCAAGCAATTAAATATTATTCAATAGATGAGAGCGGTAGAATTTATACTACTGATCCAGGCAGTAACATTTTTTTCAATTCATTCCATTTGAATTGGTATTTTATCCGTCACAGTTGTTGCGAAGAGACCTCTCCAATAATAAGTCTTGGACAGTTTATTTGTCAAAATGTGTGTATAGACAAAAACGGACCGCACCAAAAATCCGGTCAAGTTATATTTGTTCAAGGGGATTCTGTAATAATACGATCAGCTAAGCCTTATTTGGCTACCCCGGGAGCAACTGTTCATGGCCATTATGGGGAAATTTTTTATGAAGGAGACACATTGGTTACATTTATATATGAAAAATCGAGATCCGGTGATATAACGCAGGGTCTTCCAAAAGTGGAACAGGTGTTAGAAGTACGTTCGATTGATTCAATATCGATAAATCTCGAAAAGAGGATTGAAGGTTGGAACGAGTGTATAACAAGAATTCTTGGCATTCCTTGGGGATTCTTGGTTGGTGCTGAGCTAACTATAGTGCAAAGTCGTATCTCTTTGGTTAATAAGATCCAAAAGGTTTATCGATCCCAGGGGGTGCAGATTCATAATAGGCATGTAGAGATTGTTGTACGTCAAATAACATCAAAAGTATTGGTTTCAGAAGACGGAATGTCAAACGTTTTTTCACCCGGAGAACTAATTGGATTGTTGCGAGCGGAACGAGTGGGACGAGCTTTGGAAGAAACGATTTGTTACCGAGCCATCTTATTGGGAATAACAAGAGCATCTCTCAATACTCAAAGCTTCATATCGGAAGCGAGTTTTCAAGAAACTGCTCGAGTTTTAGCAAAAGCAGCTCTACGGGGGCGTATCGATTGGTTGAAAGGTTTGAAAGAAAACGTTGTTTTGGGGGGGATGATACCTGGCGGGACCGGATTCAAAGGATTCGTGCATCCTTCAAAACAATATAATCCTTTGGAAACAAAAAAAAAGAATCGATTTGATGGAGAAATGAGAGACATTTTATTTTACCACAGAAAATTGTTTGATTATCCCCCTTCAAAGGATTTCCACGATACATCAGAATAACCATTTATCGGATTTCATGATTGCTAAGAAAGGATTCATCCCTTTTCTTTGATTTGGTGCAGTCATTAGATTTAATAATAAAAAGAGAAATGTCGCGAAAAGAATAGAATTGCTTGGGTCGTGGCTCTACGTCCAATTTATAGGGTAGAGTAGAAGGTTCCATCGGAACAACCTTTTATTTGAGTTCAGGGTTGCTCGTCTCTTAAAAAAAGGGGGTGTGGGGAGAAATGACAAGAAGATATTGGAACATCAATTTAGAACAGATGATGGGGGCAGGGGTTCATTTTGGTCATGGTACTCGGAAATGGAATCCTAAAATGGGACCGTATATCTCCGCAAAGCGTAAGGGTATTCATATTACAAATCTAACTCGAACTGCTCGTTTTTTATCAGAAGCTTGTGATTTGGTTTTTGAGGCAGCAAGTAGAGGAAAACAATTCTTAATTGTTGGTACCAAAAATAAAGCAGCTGATTCAGTAGCCTGGGCTGCAATACGGGCTCGGTGTCATTATGTTAATAAAAAATGGCTCGGCGGTATGTTAACGAATTGGTCTACTACAGAAATGAGACTTCATACGTTTAGGGACTTGAGAATGGAACAAAAAACAGGAAGACTTAGCCGTCTTCCAAAAAGAGATGCAGCCGTGTTCAAAAGACAATTATTTCGTTTGCAAACATATCTGGGCGGGATTAAATATATGACAGGTTTACCCGATATTGTAATCATCGTCGATCAGCACGAAGAATATACAGCTCTACGAGAATGTATCGCTTTAGGAATTCCAACAATTTGTTTAATTGATACAAATTGTGACCCTAATCTAGCAGATATCTCGATTCCTGCGAATGATGATGCTATATCTTCAATCCGATTAATTCTTAACAAATTAGTATTCGCAATATGTGAAGGACATTTTAGCTATATAAGAAATCCTTGATTAATAATATGATAAATAACCTACTTCGAAACTCTCATATATTTTTAAGTTGATTGCTATTTCTGGATTTTTAAAAACAAACTAAATAAGAGTAACCGGTATATTATGTGATTAGTTACTATTCAAAATAGTAATCTTAGTTGGTATTCAAAATATCAGATTCAAGTAGGCAAAGAGATGGTTGAATCAAAAAAAATTAAGGGTCAATTTTTTTAATTTTAGGGGGTAATATGAATTTTCTAGTAAACACACTAACACTAAAAGGCTTGTACGATGTATCGGGTGTGGAGGTAGGCCAACATTTCTATTGGCAAATAGGCAGTTTCCAAGTCCACGGCCAAGTACTTATGACTTCTTGGGTTGTAATTGCTATCTTATTAAGTTCGGCTACTATAGCTGTTCGCAACCCACAAACCATTCCGAGTGGGAGTCAAAATTTCTTCGAATATGTTCTTGAATTTATTCGAGATGTTAGTAAAACTCAAATTGGAGAAGAATATGGTCCGTGGGTTCCTTTTATTGGAACTATGTTTCTATTCATTTTTGTTTCTAATTGGTCAGGAGCTCTTTTACCTTGGAAAGTCATACAATTACCTCATGGAGAGTTAGCTGCACCCACGAATGATATAAATACTACCGTTGCTTTGGCTTTACTCACGTCAGTGGCATATTTCTATGCGGGTCTTACAAAAAAAGGATTGGGGTATTTCGGTAAGTATATTCAACCAACTCCAATCCTTTTACCGATTAACATCTTAGAAGATTTCACAAAACCTTTATCGCTTAGTTTTCGACTTTTCGGGAATATCTTAGCTGATGAATTAGTCGTTGTTGTTCTTGTTTCTTTAGTCCCTTCGGTGGTTCCTATACCTGTTATGTTCCTTGGATTATTTACTAGTGGTATTCAAGCTCTTATTTTTGCAACCCTAGCCGCGGCTTATATAGGGGAATCCATGGAAGGCCATCATTGAAACAGTCTTGTTGTTTTTTTCAAAACAATAAATAACAGCAGTCATTTGGTTCAAGATAATTTATTTAAGGAATATACAACTACGTCATATACGATAGAAAGGAATAGCAAAACCAAAAAAAGTACGATATTAGATAGTAGGATATTAGAGAGTTGCAAAAAAAGGGAAAGAGACAAAAATGCTCTTTTTCCTAAAGTTATCTTCCGTCCACTTACTAGCATACCCCCCTCAACGAATATTCTATTTATACCCCATTATTCTATATAATAATAATATTTGTATGAGATGATTTGGACTAATCAATTTGTGTAGTTAGATTAGATCCGTTTTGAATCGAAGATAAACACTTGGTTTACGTTATGGAAGAAAGACATGTATATGTGATATTACATATTGCTGGGTATATATGAATTAAAGATAGATTCCTTTGACCTACTCCTCCTATTTTCAGCAATAGAATAGAAGTCCTTTCCTTTCCGTTTACTTGTTACTGTGAATTGAATAAAAAAACCGATAAACGGAAGAGCTAAAGTTGTAGTAGGGATTTCAAAAGACTCTTCCGATAGAAACTCAAAAGGAGATATCGAAGTAGTTTTGATGATTCACTAATACTATTATTTCATCTAGAAGTTCTCAGTTACTTCTATTGGATTGGATGAATCCTACGACGTAATAATTAAGTCATAATTGGTTGGGTAGTTGTATCATTAACTATTTCTTTTTTTGGTACGAGGAACTTATCATGAATCCACTTATTTCTGCCGCTTCTGTTATTGCTGCTGGGTTGGCTGTAGGACTTGCTTCTATTGGACCGGGGGTTGGTCAAGGGACTGCTGCGGGCCAAGCTGTAGAGGGTATCGCGAGACAGCCTGAGGCGGAGGGCAAAATACGAGGTACTCTATTACTTAGTCTAGCTTTTATGGAAGCTTTAACAATTTATGGACTCGTTGTAGCATTGGCCCTTTTGTTTGCGAATCCCTTTGTTTAATATTATTTAATTATTTAATATTAGAAATATAAAATATATATTTATTGCCTTGGATTTGTCGTTTGATTTTTCAAATTATATCAAGATTTCGTTCGTAGAATTATGTCGTTGTTGACAAAAGAAAATAATCTACGGGAGGGTTGGATTTGCGGATGAGGAATTAGTATCCCGCCTCGCTTTCATCCTTCCCGTTCCTACTCCAAGAGAAACTAAGTATTGAAACAAGGGGATAGTTCACATAAATAAAATCCATTTCACAATTTCCCAATAGTAACAGAACAAAAAGGGACTAAATAAAAAAGAGGTGCGAAGTGATACAAAAATAACTCTAGTCAATTTTTGAGTCGATCTAGTTAGTCTATCCATACGAGGAGATGATATGAAAAATGTAACCGACTCTTTCCTTTCTTGGGGCTACTGGCCATCCGCCGGGAGTTTCGGGTTTAATACCGATATTTTATCAACAAATCTAATAAATCTAAGTGTAGTGCTTGGTGTATTGATCTTTTTTGGAAAGGGAGTGTGTGCGAGTTGTTTATTTCAGAAATCGTCGGGATACAACCAGCTGTACCCTTTTCGTTCTAACTAGGAAATAAAAGAAAGGTGCACGATTGCGCGAATTACTTCGGACTAAATATAAATAATTTATGTTTTATGGAAGAAACATAGCATTTCGTGATTCAATTCATTGGTAAAACCTATCTTGATTCTCTAGCAACCAATAACGCAGGACCCTTAATATAATATGGTTAAAACAAACTCTTTGAAGTCTAGATGCAGCGTGGTACTCTTTCTACCAATATGTTAATAAAGAGATGGTTCAAACTGAATATTTTATCGATGGATAACACTCATATTGATAAATGATAAAACGATTTGAACGACTTATTTGTAACTTATTGTAAAAGAGGGCAAAATGCCCCTTTTTTTATTCAATGCTGAAGCGACGACCTATGCGTTATGTATAAGTTATAAGTAATAAAAATTTTTTGCATTTTCAGAAACAAAAGAAACAACTTTGTTGATAATTACATATTTTTTGTCAAAAGAGTCCTCTAAATCTTTTTATCTGATGCTAGTTTATATATTTTTTTTGAATATGAACGAAAAAAAAGAGGGGACAGGCTCATTACATTATATAAAAATATATGGGAATTTTTTCTAAGTAATT